TACCTACTGGAGCTTCGACCAATCACCACCGGTCAATTCCGCTTTGGGGCCACCCCTTACTCTACCATTATTATAGGGGTCTGGGGTTCGAGACAAAGAAAGATCAAGGCAGCATATCAGCTTTTCCTTTATACTTTACTTGGATCTGTTTTTATGCTATTAGCTATTCTGTTGATTCTTTTCCAAACAGGAACCACCGATTTACAAATTTTATTAACCACAGAATTTAGTGAGCGGCGCCAAATCTTTCTATGGATTGCTTTTTTCGCCTCTTTCGCCGTCAAAGTGCCTATGGTACCAGTTCATATTTGGTTACCCGAAGCTCATGTAGAGGCACCTACGGCAGGATCCGTCATCTTGGCGGGAATTCTTTTAAAATTGGGAACCTACGGCTTTTTAAGATTTTCAATACCCATGTTTCCTGAAGCGACACTTTGTTTCACTCCTTTCATTTATACTTTAAGCGCGATTGCTATAATATATACTTCCTTGACCACTTTAAGACAGATCGATCTTAAGAAGATCATTGCTTACTCCTCAGTAGCTCATATGAATCTGGTGACTATTGGTATGTTTAGTCTGAACATACAGGGAATTGGAGGTAGCATTCTACTGATGTTAAGTCATGGACTGGTTTCTTCAGCCCTTTTTCTATGTGTTGGTGTTCTATATGACCGACATAAGACTCGACTTGTTAGATATTACGGAGGTTTAGTGAGCACCATGCCGAATTTCTCTACCATTTTCTTCTTTTTCACTTTGGCCAATATGAGTTTACCTGGTACTAGCAGCTTTATCGGGGAATTTCTAATCTTAGTAGGAGCTTTCCAAAGAAATAGCTTAGTAGCCACATTAGCAGCGCTTGGGATGATTTTAGGCGCGGCGTATTCCCTTTGGCTATATAATCGTGTGGTTTCTGGGAATTTAAAACCGGATTTCCTCCATAAATTCTCCGATCTAAATGGTAGAGAAGTTTTCATATTTATACCTTTTCTTGTTGGAGTTGTTTGGATGGGTGTTTACCCCAAAGTGTTCCCGGACTGCATGCATACATCCGTAAGTAACTTAGTGCAACATGGAAAATTTCATTGAGAGGAATCAGCAAAGAAAAGAAAAAGGGTCAACATCTTAATGTGTATTTGAGAGATTGTCCTCGGGCTGAGGAGTGCCCACATCTAAATAAAGTATGAAAAAAATTATAAAAATCAGCGAGAACTTCTTTTTCATTTTGGCAAAAAAAAAGGAAAGCTAAATATAGTAATTTTTTTTTGGGGGGGGGTCCACCGACAGGGGCAACTGCCAGCAATTGAAAGAAAGTTGCGAACAGACAAAATGAGGATGTTTGACACCTCGATTGTCCCGAAGCCCTCTCATGCGAATTAAATCAACTTAGTCAATGTTTTGTCCGGTTTTACTGAAGGCAAAAAGAGCCTGAAATTGTCCGGCACCTTCGCGCGCATATGTACATTCCGTCGTTAAAGTGCTCCTACCTTTCCTTTTCAAGGAGAAGCGGTTGAGAGCAATCGAGAAGAGCTACTCGACTCAAAGACGAGAGGAAGCGAGTGAAAAGGAAGGGGGAGGAAGATGACTATCTAAAGCCGATAGTCCAGTAGGTCCTTGTAAGGCGAGTGGAAGGAAGTGACTCGACCGATAGGTTGAGGAAGTCGGGCGGGTCTGGAGGTAGTGCCTCCTAAGAGATATGATAACTGCACCATTCAAGATCAATGCTTGCACCCGGAGATAGATGGGCGAAAGATGGACGAAAGCCCTTGAAAGTGGAACTTCTTCTTATCTGGTTGTTCAAAGCCTGCCTACTTTTGATGACATGAGATTCAAGACCCCCCTTAAATAAAGTAAAGGCAGCTGATCCCGATTTCCTTGATCCTTCATCTGGCTGGGCTGTCGATAGAGTAAGCTGGATGTGCTAGTCGATCTTGTAACCCACGAAAGCTCAAGAAAGAGAATGTCCTCTCAAGGCCGGTCTTTCAACCGCCTCCTTGAAAAAGAACCTGACATTCCTCTAGTTAATCTGTCGCGGGGTAGGGAGGTCCCTCTCTAGTTCAGAACCTTTCTTCCAAAGCCTCCCCCGATTCTACTTTTGGCAGGCCATGGTGCGGATAAAAGCTTGTGGGTTTTCTCCTGCTTATTCATTAGGGCGAGTGGATGTCAAGGGAGGGGATCATAGTCTTTCAACTCATCTGGAATATCACGGAGCAGCTTCGTGTCCCTGTTCCGGTCCCCGATGCAGCCCCGTCATCAGTAGCTAAAAGCAAGGTCGGCCCTCCCCCATAAGGCCCCGGAAGTTGTATCTTATTGAGTGGACTTATCAGCATCACGCTTCAAAAAAAGTAACTCTGCGCGTGACTCGCATTGGCAACTTTATCCCACCCTACATCAGCCGGTGTGTGTGAGCTTCGCTCCTTATAGCTATAGCTCTACACCGCCGCCGGCCACTTTCGTTCCTCTACCGTATCCATTGATGGGATTTATTCTCGACTGGCGTATTACGCACTCGGGCCAATCTACTACACGCTAATAATGGTCTTTTGGATTTAATATCCTACAAAAATGGAAAGTGGTTGGCCGTTCGATCGAGTCCATCCCTTGAAGTCGTACCCTCCCAGGATGCATGAGTCTTCCGCCGATTGACAGAAATGCCGATTAAGCAATTCCTCTCATCCCGATAAAGGGAGTCACCCGTGATTCGATAGTTCCATTTTCCGCTGATGCAGGCCGATTGGGATCCCAGCAGTCAAACCACTGTCTTCGTTCCTCACCCTCCTTCCAATCAAATCTATTCTAAGGTGCCCGGAGGCAGGGAAAACAAAGGAGGGATTGATCGACCAACTTGAACAGATCCATAACCTGGTTCCATCTGTCCTGAATGAGGGAATTAAGGCGGGTATAGTCGAACTGGTTGATTCTAAGGTGGGTGATAAGCAGCTGTATCCGTATCAAGCCTACCATCTCTTCTCACGAAAGTCTTTCCATGCCGTCTCCGTTTTGAAATATCTGTGGCCCTGCTTCAAAGCCCATCTACACACTTCAGCTGCCTCCTTTTGAGCTAGTCAAGCAGGCGTTGAACACGGACTGAGACTCCCCCGCCCCTTCGACAGCAATTCCTGCACTTGACGTCGGATCTCCTCATTCAAAAATGGGGATAAGCGAGAAGCCGCTTTGCAGGGTAGACTCACTCCTACCTGCAACTAAAGCTGCTTCTATATCCTCCTCTTATCTTAGGGGGTAATCAAGCCGGAAGAGTGTTGCAGAAAGATCTGCACTTCCCTAACATAGGGGGGAGGGGGCCTCCTTCCTAAAAAAAAGCCTTTCCGATTGCCTCAGCCCTTATCTCTTAAAGCTACGGCATCCCACCGATCCTCGGCTCTGCTAGTTGGCTTTGCTATCAAGGCATAGCATTCTATGGACTCTTCCACCACGTCCAGAAATGCTATGCCAACACCCTTTCTCCTTAGCCAACCAAAGTCTTCTGATGGCAATAACCGCGTTTGCCGTGAAAAGTCAACCGGTGTTCTCCCTACGCAGGTAACACCCTACTCGTATTACCATGGTCTTCCGAGTAGGATATGTAATACATAGGGACGACCTCACACCAGACGTCCTGCTTTCACTTCCCCAGCCCCAACTGATCCACCATCTCCGTGGACGCTATGTTATCCGAACTCCCAGCATCAATGATCATCTTTGCACTGTCCAATTCGGACATAGATTCGGAATACAGCCTTCCGTCTCCTCCTCCTTTCTGCTGGCGTTGGCTCACGTTGCCACACAATCTAACGACAGCGAAACTGTCTCCTCTCCTAAGCTTCAGAACCCCCGCTATGTTTCCGACTTTCACTTACCTTTAGAGCTGAAAGGCTCTAGGCTCCACAACGTGCACTCTTCCATCTTCAGCTGGTCTATTCTGCACTCCCCCAGCAGCATTCGCCCGTCTGAACATTGGGACAGTAACGAGAAAAATGCCCCACTCCTTCACATTCATAACAGTTACCGGATCTCCTCTGCAGCAAGCTCTGCTGGCCTCGCGCTCCAAACTGATGGCGTCTCGACGTTCTCCTTGAAGCCGTCCTGTCGCTCTCCCCCTTTAAGAAGTTTGTAAAAAGGCTCAAGTTTTTTTGCTTCCTATAATATAAACCCCCTTGGTTGTGGCAACTTTCTACTCCTCCTGAGCTGTCTTGTCGTAAAAAAAAGAAAATTGCTTCGAGCATCCGGCTTCACCACTGCTGCCTGCTCTCTCCTTCTTCGGCACTTCCCAGTCCAAAACAGACCTGATCTTCTCTTGATCCATCTGAATCACACCCTTGCTGATCCAATGGCCAAGAAAGAGCACTTTAGTCTGAGTACCCTTTCACGTACAGCCTCCTTTCCTGCTACACCCGGAACACTGTACTCAGGGTTCCAAACCTCCAGTGAGTGACTATAAACGATTATGTCATCGAGGTTTTCCTGGTCAAGGTAAGGCTTTGAGTTATCCATTTAAGTGCGGAACAAGACCTGAATTAGGATGATATTCATAGAGCGGTTACTCTTTGTGTACGTTATGGAGTCTCCACTCCATGTTGAAAGCTCTTTCAAATAGCATGAGCGTTGAAAGTCTTCAATTAGACTAGAGCGTTAGATTCTTTTTTTTTTTTTTTTTTACTTCTGGGAATGAATGGAATGAAGAAAAGAAGATAGGAGGAAAGTGGTTCACTGGAGTTTGTCTCTTGAAAATGATTATTATCTTGAAGGTCTTTTTCTCTATTTTATTTCATGGTATTAAAGCCAACAAACAAGAGAATTAGGGTGTTAAAAAAAGAACCCCAAACCTGCTTGTTTAGAGAATAAAACTGTTCCTGTCTGCTTTTTCTTTTTTGATTGATTTTATGACCGATAGAAATGGAAACTTTTTTATTAGATGCCCTATACCCACCCTCTTTGGTAGATCCTAACACGAATTATGTACACTACACAATGAGGATCACAATCATTGATACAGTTTG